TAATAACTGGTGTTGTTGGATTGAATCCAAAATTATAACAGAATAGTTTACGAAATTCAATTCGGAAGAAACTCTTTATTTCGATTTTGATATTAATTTGAACTCTCAATAAAATTGAATATCAAAATTGGAATTGAATTGAATTTTCAGACAAGACTGGATTATCATCCATATATTTATATCTTTCATATCGAAAGAGAAATAAGATAATATTGTATTGAATAAATTTCAATTTATTTAATCTCGTGAATTTCTCTCTTTTCTATTTCATTTTGATTTCTAGTTGATAATAATAGATAATAAGATCTATAGAATATATAGAATTTTATTTCTATTATATAGAATACTCACTTCGATATACTAATTAGTATAGAATACTACTAAGAAGTATAGAATACTACTAAGAATTAGTATAAGATATGTTTATAGTAATAACAGGTCTAAATATTCAATCGAGGTACCCATTCTATGACAACTCTCAATAGCTTACCCTCTATTTTTGTGCCGTTAGTAGGACTAGTATTTCCGGCAATTGCAATGGCATCTTTATTTCTTCATGTTCAAAAAAACAAGATTTCTTAGATCTTATGGGTTCAAATCTCATCCATTTTTTTTCAAGACTTAGATATAGCGAATACAGATGTGCATTTAGTAGAGTATGTTATGTTATAGTATAACATAGGGGCATAAATGAAGCAGCTCTTATATATCCGTAAATAGATGCTCGAAATATACAAACAATATAGCGAAATAAGTTTCGAATTATTTCCAAATAGATTGGAATCGAGGCAGATGCCTGAAACGGAAAGTCGATCTATCTATATGTATGTAGATATTTCTAGAAGATCCTAAAAAAGGGATATTCTTTTATTTTATACCTAACCCATTCGACGAATTACTCCGATTATTCCTAAAGGAAAGGGTTACATGCGAATGGCACTAGTTGATGAGAGTTACTTCGGAAACAAAAAGTTTCTCCATTCCAATAAAAAAAAAATGCAACTAGATCTAATATGAGTTGGCGATCCGAACATATAGGGATAGAACGTATAGTGGGGTCTCGAAAACTAAGTAATTTCTTCTGGGCCTTGATCCTTTTTTTAGGTTCATTAGGATTCGTCTTAGTTGGAACTTCCAGCTATCTCGGTAAGAATTTTATATCTTTAGTTCCATATCAGCAAATCGTTTTTTTTCCACAAGGGATCGTGATGTCCTTCTACGGGATCGCGGGTCTCTTTATTAGTTCCTATTTGTGGTGTACAATTTCGTGGAATGTGGGGAGTGGCTATGATCGATTCGATCTAAAAGAAGGAATAGTGTGTATTTTTCGTTGGGGATTTCCTGGGAAAAAGCGTCGCATCTTCCTACGATTCCGTATGAAGGATATTCAGTCGATCAGAATAGAAGTTAAAGAGGGCATTTATCCTCGTCGTATCCTTTATATGGAAATCAAAGGACAGGGAGCCATTCCATTGACGCGTACTGATGAGAATTTGACCCTGGGTGAAATTGAGCAAAAAGCTGCCAAATTGGCCTATTTTTTGCGCGTACCAATTGAAGTATTTTGAAATGAAATAGCAAATCAAAATATTTCTATAAATAAAAAAAGAAAAGGGGAGTTCTTTTAAGTCGAAATCGGAATACTATTCCTTGAAATGTTTGTTTTTTTTTTAGTTTCGCTTTAGCATTCATCGAGAACGCGAAGCAGTTTCAAATTGGATCAATTAGATTATCTGTAAACAAGATTTTTATTATTTCTTCATTTAAAGTCGACTCTTTCTTAATTCTTTCTAGATTCATAATCAATGAATGGGAAATCAAAAAAAAAAGGAATAGATTCCGGGGTTCGATGCCTTAGAATAGAACTTATGTTTGATAAAAATAGTAGATCGCAGCGCATAGATTCGAAGAATGAGGCGAGTTCATTAGCAATTCAAAGATGAAAAATGGAAAAAAAGAAAGCATTTCTCCCTTTTCTTTCTGTTATATCTATAGTATTTTTGCCTTGGTGGGTTTCTCTTTCATTTAAGAAAAGTGTTGAATCTTGGGTTACTGATTGGTGGAATACTACACAATCCGAAACTTTTTTGACTGATATTCACGAAAAGAGTATTATAGAAAAATTCATCGAATTAGAAGAACTCTTCCTATTGGACGAAATAATAAAAGAATACCCGGAAATAGGGTTGCAAAGGGCTCATATAGGAATCCACAAAGAAACGATCCAATTGATAAAGATAAACAATGAGGATCATATCCATATGATTTTGCACTTCTCGACAAATATAATCTGTTTCATTATTTTTAGTGCTTATTCAATTCTAGGTAATAAAGAACTTCTTATTCTTAACTCTTGGGTTCAAGAATTTCTATATAATTTAAGTGACACAATAAAAGCTTTTTCTATTCTTTTATTAACTGATTTATGTATCGGATTCCATTCGCCCCATGGTTGGGAACTAATGATTGGCTATGTCTACAAAGATTTTGGATTTGTTCATAATGAGAAAATTATATCTGGCCTTGTTTCTACTTTTCCAGTCATTATAGACACAATTTTGAAATATTGGATCTTCCATTATTTAAATCGTCTATCTCCATCACTTGTAGTGATTTATCATTCAATGAATGACTGATCCAACTCGAATATTTCTTACTTTGCACATAAGCAAAACATTTTAAGACGTACCCACTCCTTCGAACCTACGGAGATTTCCCCTCGAATAGAAAATATTCGCGTAAAAGAATTTACGTAAATAGCAGACTTGTGGATAGGGAACTATCCGAGTGACCTACCTCATTTTATTGTAGAAATTTTTGGGATCAATGATTGGACTATGCAAATTCAAAATAACCTTTTTTTTTCTTGGATCACGATAAAGAAAGAAATTATTCGATCTATTTCCGTATCGTTTATGATATATATCATCACTCAAGCATCTATCTCAAATGCGTATCCCATTTTTGCTCAGCAGGGTTATGAAAATCCGCGCGAAGCAACCGGGCGTATTGTATGTGCCAATTGCCATTTAGCTAATAAGCCCGTGGATATTGAGATTCCGCAAACAGTACTTCCTGATACTGTATTTGAAGCAGTTGTTCGAATTCCTTATGATACGCAAGTGAAACAAGTTCTTGCTAATGGAAAAAGGGGGGGGTTGAATGTGGGTGCTGTTCTTATTTTACCTGAAGGATTTGAATTAGCACCCCCGGATCGTATTTCACCCGAGATGAAAGAAAAGATAGGCAATCTTTCTTTTCAGAGCTATCGACCCACTAAAAAAAATATTCTTGTTATAGGTCCTATTCTTGGTCAGAAATATAGTGAAATAACTTTTCCGATTCTTTCCCCGGATCCCGCTAATAATAAAGATGTTCACTTCTTAAAATATCCCATATATGTGGGGGGGAACAGAGGAAGGGGTCAAATTTATCCCGACGGGAACAAGAGTAACAATACGGTTTATAACGCTACAGCGGCTGGTAGAGTAAGTAAAATCATACGAAAAGAAAAGGGGGGATACGAAATAACTATAGCGGATACGTTAGATGGGCGTCAAGTGGTTGATATTATTCCTCCAGGGCCAGAGCTTCTTGTTTCAGAGGGCGAATCTATCAAACTTGATCAGCCATTAACGAGTAATCCTAATGTGGGTGGATTTGGTCAAGGGGATGCTGAAATAGTACTTCAAGATCCATTACGTGTCCAAGGTCTTTTGTTCTTCCTGGCATCTGTTATTTTAGCACAAATCTTTTTGGTTCTAAAGAAGAAACAGTTTGAGAAGGTTCAATTATCCGAAATGAATTTTTAGATTTGCAAATTTTTAAATCTAAACTTCGGAAAGGAAAAGGAATCCAATTCTTATTGGTGTTCTGCATGATCAAAAATTATGAACCCATTTTTGCTTGTTTCGACGTCATTGGGAGTTACTTATACTCTATTCCTATTCATAGTAAGAATATTATAAAGAAATTTTTTTGACTTTATCTCTTATTTTTTTTTCAATCAAAATTGAACCGAGTGACTCTCTAGAGAATGTCTTAATAGTTTTCTATTCTAAATAAAAGAGAAAATTTCATCGAATACAGAATACTAAACTTCAGATAATAAGTAAGTGCAGAATAGAAAGCGTTTATTTTCTTAGTTTATTCTTGTGACGACAACAAGAATAGTTTTTGATCCCGTTCGTCTAAGATAACTATTCTTAATCTTATTTTCTATTTTTTGATTTTTTTACGGATTTCTCAGAACCTTTTTGTTTCTTCTATTTCTATATTTAATTAAAATATAGATTAGAGTAGTGAGCAATCAAAAAATAGAAAATAGAGCGCAATTTTTGGAGAAAATAGAGCTTAATGGGGGTTTATTAGAAAAGAAAGGATTTGAATAATATCTGTACTCGTCAAATAGATATATTATAATTGGTTCATTTAGGAAAACGAAATCAAGTAATTTCAGTCTAACTTTGAAAGATAGATACTATGCTTCAATAATAGATGTTCAAAATCAATGAATGACATTTTTCAAATATAATTTGAATTTTCAAATTGAAATCAAAATAATATATTATTTTATGAAAGCTTAAGAACTCAAGGGATCCCTTGAGTTCTTAAGCTTTCATGTCTCCAACTCAGTTCATCCGATTATTAGATTATTTTAGATTCTTACAGAGATGAGCCCAACCCTGAGTATGAACCATAAAAGAAAATACCTATTAAACCAATCACAAGAATACCGGTTACAGTACCTATTATCCAAAGAGGAATCCTTCCAGTAGTATCGGCCATTTATCTTGCTTCCTCCGCCATTTCATCAAGTTGTCATGCTAGAGACACATACAGTCATAGATAAGTATGAGATGCGATCCTTCCGAATGAGATAAGCAAATTCCTAATTAATATTTCATATTCTACCAGTCTCTTTTCTTCTCTTACTTTATTTTTTATTAATTGAAGAAATAATTAGAAAATAAGACAGCAAGTACGAAAATAAGTAATAACCCCCAGTATAGACTGGTACGATTCAATTCAACATTTTGTTTGTTCGGGTTTGATTGTGTCATATCTCTCTAATTTGAATTATGTTTATCGTTGGATGAACTGCATTGCTGATATTGATCCCAAAAAAGAAACGGTAGGTACAGCTAGTCCATGAACAGCTAACCATCGGACTGTAAAAATTGGATAGGTTCGATCTATAGTCATTGGTTCCTCCTAAAACTAAAAAGATCTACTAAATTCATCGAGTTGTTCCAAAGAGTCAAAACGCCCAGTTATTAATGGAATTCCTTGTCGGCTTTCTGTAAAATATTCGTTTGGGCGGGGACTTCCAAATACATCATAAGCTAAACCCGTGCTGACAAATAACCAACCCGCAATAAATAGAGAGGGTATAGTAATACTATGAATAACCCAGTATCGAATACTGGTAATAATATCGGCAAAAGAACGTTCTCCTGTGCTTCCAGACATGCTGAGCTCCGCATATTCTTGTACGATTAAAGGGGGATCAATTCTGTAAAAGATGATATCAGGAAATGGAAAATCACTACCGTTTTTTCATCCTTGTTAGATCGTCAATATTGTACCAAGGGCTTTTTTCGAGTATACCGAATCAGTATAGCTATCCTTCCTCTAAGACAGCAACGCAATTTGAATCAGTATGTAAATGAAGGACTAGTAGATAATTTCTTTTTTCGTTTCCTTGTCAATGTAGAAGTCTGAATTGATGATTTGAGATGAAATTTCTTAAATTTATATAAGGTTTATTTCTCTCTATTATATTATTATTGGTTTCGAACCGGAAAACTTACGTTAGGTAAAATGGGAATCCAAGGGGTTGGTTTTTAGTTTTTATAAAAAAAAAATGATAAGGATTACTGGTCTACGAATGGAATTTGACTACCTTATTTGATTTGTTTATTTGAATTTTATTTGAATCAATTCGATTTCTTTTTATTTTTCCTTATTTATTAGTTGAGTACTGGGTTCATTCACATAATCTCTTCAAAGAAGAGAAAGGGATATTATAACGTCTAAATTCACTCTTTATTTTAATATGATAGATAGGATAAAACAAAAGATCGACAAAATAAAAATAGAGTAGATGCTCAAAATGATTAACTTATCCCCTTTTAGACTCTACTTCCCTTAGTCTTTTGTTAGTAGTGTAATGACTGCTTCATGCATTAACAACTAACAATTGAACTTATTCTTTTTCGTTTCAATTGCTATTTTTTCTTATCGTCTTATCTTCAAACTTAGGGAAATGCTTTCTAAACATATGTAGAAAAAGAATATATTTCATTTAGCCCCTTCATGCTTACTATAACTAGTTTTTTTGGTTTTCTACTAGCAGCTTTAACTATAACCTCAGTTCTCTTTATTAGTATCAACAAGATACGATTGATTTCAAATTAATTGAATGAACACAACCCATAAAACGAAAAAGAAATCTTTCTCTGGTACTCCGAGATTCTATAGTTCATTACCGAATGTATTTACAATTATTGGTCATTGAGATTCCCTGGCACTGCGAATGTTTATTTAGCGATAGATAGTACCTCTCTTTTTTCCTTTTTATTTTAAGAAAAAAATCGAAATGATTGAAGTTTTTCTATTTGGAATTGTCTTAGGTCTAATTCCTATTACTTTAGCGGGATTATTTGTAACTGCATATTTACAATACAGACGTGGTGATCAGTTAGACCTTTGATTAATTAACAGTTTTTTTTTGATAATTTGACCTCCTCTTTTCTTAAAAAAAAATTAACAGGAAGTCAAATTCAGATTACTGTTCTGCTCAATTATTTGAATTTGCATATAATTCTCAGATTAATCAAGCCCAGAATCACGCTCTGTAGGATTTGAACCTACGACATCGGGTTTTGGAGACCCACGTTCTACCGAACTGAACTAAGAGCGCTTTATTATTTCTTATCAAAAGTCTTCTTATCACAATAGTTAACAGCCAAGAAGAGGATTTTTTTTGTCCCCCACTCTAATCTTATCTTGAATACCTAGAATATCTTAGAGAATAACATAAAAAAAAATGTATGTGTGATTTGTGAATCGATTCAAATTGATTCCTTGTTACTTCTCATAAGAGAAGTAACAGGTAGGGATGACAGGATTGGAACCCGCGACATTTTGTACCCAAAACAAACGCGCTACCAAGCTGCGCTACATCCCTTTCTTTCAATTGGTCTACATTGTCATTGTAGAGAATCCCCGTCTTGTTTTCAAAAACCTTATTTTCCATTCTTTCCATTCCTATTAATCTAGGAACATAGACAATTTTTCTTGATATTTATTTTATTTCTTTTAACTCATATCTACGAGAAAATCTCGTATGAATATAATATTATTCATAGAATATAACATATATTCTATTATTATAATAAGATGCTTATATACATAGGAATATCAAACAAACTGATCGTAAAAAAGAACGAGGGAATACTGGGGGGAGGGGAAGAAAGGTACTTTTTTATTTTTACAAAGGTAGAATCTTATCTCTTTTTTATTCTCTTAAATCAATCATGGAAATTAGGAATCCCGTGTAAAATACAAAGGAATCTCAAATACTTCCATATACGATATGTATTACCATTAGATATTTTAATAAAACATTAAAACATAAAGAAGGAGGATTAAAAATGCGAGATCTAAAAACCTATCTTTCCGTGGCACCGGTACTAAGTACTCTCTGGTTCGGGTCTTTAGCGGGTTTGTTGATAGAGATCAATCGTTTATTCCCAGATGCGTTGACATTTCCTTTTTTTTCATACTAGTTTAGTTAGTAACATGGGAAGGGGTGAAGAAGATTAGAGATATAATCAAAAAATCTATGACTAATCCCTTCCCCTCTTTTTTGAATTATCTAAAATTCAATTAGATACTTAGAGACAAAATAAAGAAAGGAGGAAAGATAGAAAAAAAATGAATTCAACCTCGGCTAAATTTGAGCTCAGCGTTCAATTCGATTTCTAAAAAATAGAGTGAGAACAGAAAGGGGTCTATGAAAAAACTGGAATACAAGATAGGAAAGTGAAATAGTGTACTATATACTATACTTCGAATCGAATTCAATATAGCTAAATTCAATAGAGTTTTCATTCCTTCTTCCACTTAAACTTGAAAAATGAATTCTAAATTCTATTTAATATTTCTTACTCTATTATATTGTATTGTGATTGGAACGAAATCTTTCATAATTTCAACTTAGCAACCTTTTTTTATTTATTTTTCTTTTTGCTAGTTACTTCAAGAGTAGCAAATAAGAAGAGTTGATTGAATCAAAAACTCAAACTAAAGGAGGGTCATGGCCAAGGGAAAAGATGCCCGAGTAACAGTTATTTTGGAATGTAGCAATTGTCTTCGAAACGGACTTAATAAGGAATCAAGAGGGATTTCCAGATATATTACTCAAAAGACTCGACACAATACGCCGAGTCGCTTGGAATTGAGAAAATTCTGTCCCTATTGTTACAAACATACGATTCACGGGGAGATAAAGAAATAAACCAACTCCAAGTTATTTTTATTTATGTATCACTCTTATATCAGGAACAAAAAAAGGACATATTCTCTATTCGAGAGACCCTATATTCTATATTTTAATAGTTTAGTTAACAGAATTGAATTAACTCAAAATAAAAAAAACCAATCTTTTTTTTAATTCAAAATTATTTTGGATCGGATTGAAATAGTATTTTCGAGATAAGGAATAAACAAAGTATGGAAAAATCCAAGCGACTCTTTCGGAAATCCAAACGATCTTTTCGTAGGCGTTTGCCCCCGATCCAATCGGGGGATCGAATTGATTATAGAAACATGAGTTTAATTAGTCGATTTATTAGTGAACAAGGAAAAATATTATCCAGACGGGTGAATAGATTGACCTTAAAACAACAACGATTAATTACTATTGCTATAAAACAAGCTCGTATTTTATCTTTATTACCCTTTCTTAATAATGATAACCAATTTAAAAGAAGCGAATCGACTGCCAGAGCTAATGGTCTTAGAATCCGGAATAAATAAAAAAAGTAGGCTTACCTTAATCTTCAATTTGAATCCAAATTCAAATTCGACAACTGAAATAGAGTTTGATGCTTTATTCGAAGAATTCGAGAATCCAATCTAATCTTGATTGGATTTCTCCTACTTATCGTAAAAAAAAAAAAACAAGAATCGGCGCGAAGAAGCAATTTTTTTGTATTGGATATTTATTGGACGTGTTTGGTTGCTCATTTCATTTTGAGCGACTTTATCTTTATCATACTAATTTTTATTCTACTTTCCCGAAGTTCATTCTCCAGAAAATGGCATTTTCAATAGTCGAACTTACAATTCCAATTTTTCCTTCAAATTGAAGAATTTATTTCTTTTTGATCGAATTAGAAATCATATAAAGACAATTCCTATTTAATATAGCTATTTGTGCAACTATTTTACGATTAAAAAGCAACCGGTTCTTGTCCAGATTGTGTAGAAAATGACTATAACTATAGGATACAAAATTCTTACGAATTACTGCATTTATCCGAGCGATCCACAAACGACGAAAATCCCTCTTTCGCTTATCTCTATCTCGATGAGACGAAACCAAAGCTCTGATTTTCTGTTGTATAATTGTTCGAGTAAGTCTCGAATGAGCTCCACGAAAGCTTGACGCAAATAAACGAATTTTTGTTCGACGTCTACGAGCTATATATCCTCGTGTAATTCTGGTCATTGAATAAATGAAACCTTAATGAATAACTAATGGATTTCCTTTCTTTCAGTTATTCTTTTCCAATTTACTAGTTTAGTAATAACAACACGCCTTCTTCCAATGTATAAAATAAGAATTCCAATGGCTTTTGCTACTATAACCTTCCCGCCCACGATTTATTTATTCCTATTCATTTCTATTTATTTGAATTTCTTTTAATAGAATATTTTTTATGTTTTCGTTTTTTGATACCTAGTATCGATACAATTTATTATTTTGAGTTGAATGCCTATATATATAAAAGGGAAATCGTGGGTTTCATCGTTTCTATGGTTCTTTCTAAAACGGTGAGGTCCTCTCTATACACCGGAGTCCTTTACTTCGACTTCATTTAATGAATATTAATTATTGCTAACTTGTACAGTTCACATTCTTTTGCTCTACCCATGATCTAGTAAAAAGTCTTTCACAAGGAGATCGGCTTATACAGTAACGATATTGAATTATGAAGATTTGCTGGGGTAGCTGACCCTCTTAGTCCGTTTTTCATAGTCAAATTGGGTTTTCAAAAGAATAGTTGCTCGCTTAATGGATAAACATTCGTTACCAATGAGGAATTTTTTATCATCTTCCATTTTCAAAATGGAGTGAATTCAATTTGCACCAATGCAAACCATAAATTTCATATCCAATGGAAGAATCCAATAGATCTTTTTTAGTTTGATATAGTGAACGTACGTACTTCTTTCTTCGATTTCCCCTTTTCTTCTTTTTTAATTTCAATTAAATTATAGTACTGATCTTTGATACTGGAAAAGGGGGTTCCTTCTTTCTATTAGAAATGATCTGAACGAGTCGCGCATACACCCTAGTACATGTTCCTCGTCGCTGAGGGCATCCCCCAAGAGCGGGGGATTTCGTGACATTTCGGATTGGCTGTCTTGTGTTTCTAATAAGTTGTTTAATAGTTGGCATGTTGAATCGGATCCATAATGAATGGGTTGGTTTAGATTGATCCTAACCGGCTAATTATGAATTACTTTCCCATGGAATGGATGAATAAGATATTATTGAATCCGGTAATAACTAAATAAAGAAATCAAAATTGTCGATTTATTTAAACTTATTCCCCCTACTGCAATTTTGATGCTATTTTGATTTTTTATTCAACTGCTACAAGATCAACAATTCCATGAGCTTGGGCTTCCGTTGCTGACATAAAAACATCCCTTTCCATATCTTCGGATACAACCCATAAGGGTTTGTCCGTTCTTTGTACATAAACCCTTGTAATGGTTTCTCGCAATTTGAGTAGTTCTTCTGCTTCTAGGATAAATTCTCCCGTTTGTGCCTCATAAAAAGAACTCGCAGGTTGATGTATCATTACCCTGATGATGGAACAAAAGGTTCTTCTATCTCGATTATGAGATGGAAAGAGATAAAGAAAAAAAGAAAGTATAGAACAACCGTACGGGCATCCTTTAGGCATTGCATACGGCTCTAGAATGGAAGTAAGTTTGACCTTCCATCAAAGAATCATCAATTAAAAAGATAGAAAATATATAGAAATTATAAGGTTTATCGGATTGCCATCGTCAAACGATCCAATTACCATCCTTCCTTTTCGATTTCCGAGTAGTTACCAAAATACTATGATGGCTCCGTTGCTTTATATATTTATCTCCTCTGTGATTCAGCAATCCCAAAGTTTTGATTTATTTTATTTTTACTCTTTTAAAAGTATATTCATAAGTATATCAATAAATATAAATATCGGAATTTTTAAAAAGTCTTCGGTGGGAAAATAAAAAAAAGGTTTGTGACGCTAAAATGGATCCCGACAATAGCGAAGATAAAATGGGGAAGACCCTTCCTACTAATTTCATACTACTCTTTCGATATATAATTGAATGTTTTGAAAAAAAAAATTCGTATATCGAATTCGATGTGCCATGCTATTATTACTTAATTTTCCTAATTTCATGCATAGTCTTTTTTTCGTAAAAAATTCATTGGCGCCAAGCGTGAGGGAATGCTAGACGTTTGGTAATCTCTCCACCGACGAGTATAAAAGATCCCATTGAAGCCGCTAATCCCATGCATATTGTATGCACATCAGGTTGAACAAATTGCATAGTATCATAAATAGCGACCCCCGGGATTACCCATCCGCCAGGAGAGTTTATAAACAAATACAAATCCTTGTTATCATTCTCTATACTCAAATAAACCATAAGACCAATCAGTTGATTCGAGATCTCGCTATCAACCTCTTGGCCTAAAAAAAGTAATCTTTCTCGATAAAGTCGGTTGATTAGGATCAAATTTGTATCCCGTAAGAGCCGTACATGCACCTTTTGATGCATACGGTTCAACAAAAATTGAGAAAAAACGACTCAATGTGTAGATTCCAGCCCTCTTTCTTTTTAAAATTTAACTATTTCTAATTTATTTATATATTATTTTTTTATATATTATTTATTTAGTTTAGTTTTGAGAGCGTTTTCTTAATTCTAAGAAATTCGAAAATTTCGTATATTAATGAAACGAATTTTCTTCATTTTTTCAAGAACGAAATGAGTTCGTTTTGTGCCCCTTCCCTCTCAAAAAAAAAATACATTAAGATTAAACATATCGAATTAACTTATCATTGATGCATTGCTTCTTCGCGATTTCATTTTAATCACGATGTTCTTTTCTTGTTCCTGAAAAGGTCTTTTCAATTCTTTTAGGTTTATGCTCTACTCCGAGTAAAAATCTGCCCAATTTTGATTTGCACATATAGGACAAATGCCAATAATATTACGTCTTTTTTTTTTAAACTTCATTTTTTTTTTTTTTCAATTGATTTCATATCTTCTATCAATCCAAAATATTAAACATGTATTTATTTCTTTCCTCGCTGGATTCGTTTAAAGTGAAAAGTTTGAGATTACTATTACTCTCAAATATATTGAATATTATTCAATAATAATCTTTTATTATCTATGGGTCTACGTAGTAATAATAAATAAAAAAGAAATTCAAAATGTTTTTTTTTCTAAAGGGAGCCTTAATACTTTACTTATGAAAACCTCATTTTAGTGTTCCAAAAAATTCAACCATAAATTATTCTAATTGCTAATATGAATTTGAATATCCCTCAAATCGAATTGCATTTCACGTTCCAAATTATTGGTAATTCAATCTTTTTTGGCCGAAACATAGGATATCTCAATCGGGGAAGAGAACGGGGGAAATCCCATATGACCCAATATATCTGACAAGTCGCACTATACGTCAACCCAAGAGGCATCTTCCTCTCCAGGACTTCGAAAAGGTACTTTTGGAACACCAATAGGCATAAAATGAAAGAAAAAAGAATTAAGTACTATATTGGACTTTGATAGGGAAGCGTAACAATGCGTTTATTGGCTTAATAATATTGTCTTTTATCATATTTGAGTCATAAATCGATCAAAATGGTTACGATTCCGAATAGTTCTTTTGAATGATTCCTAAATATAGATGCATTTGTTGATCGAAAATGGGATTAACCCCATTGCGTATTGTTCCTTATCGGGTATAGAATAGATCTGCTTCTCTTTCTTACTAGGAACCAAATTGTTCCGTTTTTACTAAAAAAAAAGAATAGAACAAATATTACTCCTTTCTTGAATTGAAGATAATTCCAAAAAGGGGAGGTTCATAGCATAGTTTTTGCTAATGCAATAAAGTTACATAGTGTGTATTTTTCGTTGATAAAGAGGTATTTCCATGGGTTTACCTTGGTATCGTGTTCATACCGTCGTATTGAATGATCCCGGTCGTTTGCTTTCTGTCCATATAATGCATACAGCCTTAGTTGCTGGTTGGGCTGGTTCGATGGCTCTATATGAATTAGCAGTTTTTGATCCGTCTGATCCCGTTCTTGATCCAATGTGGCGACAAGGTATGTTCGTTATACCGTTTATGACTCGTTTAGGAATAACCAATTCATGGGGCGGTTGGAGTATTACAGGAGGAACTATAACGAATCCGGGTATTTGGAGTTACGAAGGTGTGGCCGGTGCACATATTGTGTTTTCTGGGTTGTGCTTCTTAGCAGCTATCTGGCCTTGGGTGTATTGGGATTTTTAAATATTTTGTGATGAACGTACAGGAAAATCCTCTTTGGATTTGCCCAAGATTTTTGGAATTCATTTATTTCTTTCAGGGTTGGCTTGTTTTGGTTTTGGTGCATTTCATGTAACAGGATTGTACGGTTCTGGAATATGGGTGTCCGATCCTTATGGACTAACCGGAAAGGTACAACCTGTAAATCTAGCGTGGGGGATAGAAGGTTTTGATCCTTTTGTTCCGGGAGGAAGAGCCTCTCATCATATTGCAGCGGGCACTTTAGGCATATTAGCAGGCCTATTTCATCTTAGTGTCCGTCCACCCCAACGTCTGTATAAAGGATTACGTATGGGAAATATTGAAACCGTGCTTTCCAGTAGTATCGCTGCTGTCTTTTTTGCCGCTTTTGTTGTTGCGGGAACTATGTGGTATGGTTCAGCAACTACCCCTATCGAATTATTTGGTCCCACCCGGTATCAATGGGATCAGGGATATTTCCAGCAAGAAATATATCTAAGAGTTGGCGCTGGATTAGCTCAAAATAAAAGTTTATCAGAAGCTTGGTCTAAAATTCCCGAAAAATTAGCTTTTTATGATTACATCGGGAATAATCCGGCAAAAGGGGGGTTGTTCCGAGCAGGATCAATGGACAACGGGGATGGAATAGCTGTTGGTTGGTTAGGGCATCCTATTTTTAGAGATAAAGAAGGGCGTGAACTTTTTGTACGCCGTATGCCTACTTTTTTTGAAACATTTCCGGTTGTTTTGGTAGACGGAGACGGAATTGTTAGGGCCGATGTTCCGTTTAGAAGGGCAGAATCGAAGTATAGTGTCGAACAAGTCGGTGTAACTGTTGAGTTCTATGGTGGCGAACTTAATGGAGTCAGTTATAGTGATCCTGCGACTGTGAAAAAATATGCGAGACGTGCTCAATTAGGCGAAATTTTTGAATTAGATCGTGCTACTTTGAAATCAGATGGTGTTTTTCGTAGCAGTCCAAGGGGTTGGTTTACTTTTGGGCATGCATCGTTTGCTCTGCTCTTCTTCTTCGGACACATTTGGCATGGTGCTAGAACCTTGTTTCGGGATGTTTTTGCTGGTATTGACCCGGATTTGGATGCTCAAGTGGAATTTGGAGCATTCCAAAAACTTGGAGATCCAACGACAAGAAGACAGGTAGTCTAATACAAGATTTCTCTCTTATCTTTTTTCTTTTCTTTTTTTAGTTGATATAGAATAGATTAATGTGGAAATATAAATTGGCATCTTTTCTTTAATCTTTTCATTGACCTTTGTTCCTATTTCTTTATCCAGGGGATAATCCCCAACAAACAGGTATGGAAGCTATAATTGTAAAGCATGATCAAATTTATGGAAGCATTGGTTTATACATTCCTCTTAGTCTCGACTCTAGGGATAATTTTTTTCGCTATCTTTTTTCGAGAACCGCCGAAAGTTCCAACTAAAAAGATGAAATGATTTTTCATCCTATTAATTGAAGTAATGAGCCCCCCAACATAACATTGAGCAATGTTATGTTGGGGGGCTCATTACTTCAACTAGTCCCCGTGTTCTTCGAATGGATCTCTTAATTGTTGAGAGGGTTGCCCAAAAGCAGTATATAAGGCATACCCAGTAAAACTTACAAGTAAACCAGATATAGAGATGGCGACTAGGGTTGCTGTTTCCATTATTATATAACTTCAAAGACTACCACGGCTCTATGGATCTATGATAAGATCGTTTATTTACAACGGAATGGTATACAAAGTCAACAGATCTCAATGAATAAAAAAGAAGAGGATTTATGGCTACACAAAGCGTTGAGGGCGGTTCTAGATCGGGACCAAGACAAACTGCTGTAGGTAGTTTATTAAAACCATTGAATTCAGAATATGGTAAAGTAGCTCCTGGATGGGGAACCACTCCTTTGATGGGTGTTGCAATGGCTCTATTTGCAGTATTCCTATCTATTATTTTAGAAATTTATAATTCTTCCGTTTTACTGGATGGAATTTCAATGAATTAGATTCTTACAAGAAAGGTCAATTCTTAGATTTTTAATACGAATACAAAGTAAAGTATTTTTGTTTCGTATTTTTATCCCATTATCTCTTTATTGGTAGTTCGATCGTGGAATTTCTTTTTTTTTTTTTTCTGTATTTCCGAAATATGAGTGTGTGACTTGTTCTAATTGATCCTATTGGTAGTACAGAGAAGGAGTCTGTCATCTTTATAGAGATGGTTTTTCATTGTCAGATATTTATTCTAGTATCTGGAGCACGGAATATATGAAATAAATCCCAATCAATAACTATGATTCCTACTTACTATTCAGACCCCGCGACCGGGCTATAAAAAAAATTTGCCAAAGGGTGTTATAAGTTCTAAATCAAAAGGGTTTTTTCTTCTTTTTCAACAAATTTCCCTTATTGATTGATGATTTTGATCAAAGGATAAAACTTTCTTTTTATTTTGAGTTATTATATTTATTCGTTGAATAAATGATCATCTAATGGTTCTTACTCATAGAATCTTTGGACTTATTTTGTCCTTTTAATTAATCATCGTGGTTCTAGTATGAATCTGAGGTTTCAATCGATTAATAGGTTCTTAACAAGAGAATTCCTATCAAAAAAAGAAGAGTAAACCTAGAGTAGACACAACGAAAATCACAAATCACAGAAAAGAAAGCGGTGAATAGGAAAATAGAAGATTCAACAGGCCAGTAACGATCAATGAGCCGACTTGATATTTTAGCATTATAACCACAAATAATAACTCGTCTCCTCATAGACGTGAAAAAGGGGGGGTTGGTTACAAAGTTTCAAATCCATCGCCCTTCCAAGTAAAACAATACTTTGGTTTTTTGTTTGAGCTGTACGAGATGAAATTTTCAGATACGGTTCTCTGAGGGGGAATACTATTCGTTTACCTATCTCAATAAAGTCTATGATTGGTTCGAAGAACGTCTCGAGATTCAGGCGATTGCAGATGATATAACCAGTAAATATGTTCCCCCTCATGTCAATATATTTTATTGTCTAGGAGGAATTACACTTACTTGTTTTTTAGTACAAGTAGCTACAGGGTTTGCTATGACTTTTTACTACCGTCCAACCGTTACTGAGGCTTTTGCTTCTGTTCAATATATAATGACTGAGGTTAATTTTGGTTGGTTAATCCGATCAGTTCATCGGTGGTCCGCAAGTATGATGGTCCTAATGATGATCCTCCATGTATTTCGTGTGTATCTCACTGGGGGTTTTAAAAAACCTCGCGAATTAACTTGGGTTACCGGTGTGGTTCTGGCTGTATTGACCGCATCTTTTGGGGTAACTGGTTATTCCTTACCTTGGGACCAAATTGGTTATTGGGCAGTCAAAATTGTAACAGGTGTACCGGAAGCTATTCCTGTAATAGGATCTCCTTTAGTAGAGTTATTACGGGGAAGTGCTAGTGTGGGACAAGCCACTTTGACTCGTTTTTATAGTTTACACACTTTTGTATTACCTCTTCTTACTGCCGTATTTATGTTAATGCATTTTCTAATGATACGTAAGCAAGGTATTTCAGGTCCTTTATAGAGAATCTATATCATCAAATTTGTAATTAAATATTTCTATTTCTCACTTGAGGAGTAAGAATAGTATTTCATTGCTAGAAATATGGATTCTTGAAAAG